TTTTTTAGTTAAAGAAAAAAAACAATGCCTACAGGAAAAGGACTAATCAGTTATTTCTGCCATCGCCTCAAACGTGTCAATATTCTCACTAATGGTACGTAAATGTAACTCCTTGTTCAAAGAACTATTCAGAGTGCCTCGAGCTCCTTTTAAAACTTGTTGGAAAACCTGTTGTCGGACTTGCTGAACCGCCCTTTGGTGGTCAAAACGAATGGTTTCATTTTTGTAATTTTCTAATTCTTCCAAAGTCTTATAAGTTGACTTAATCAAATTCAATTTTTCTCGTTCTATCTCCGAGTATCCATTCACTCGAAATTGATCTGCTTCCCTTTCGACTTTCCGTAAGCGAGCCCGGGCTTTTTCCAGCCGTTGAATGGCCCCCCCCTGCAGTTCCTCTGAATTTCGAATAGTATTCAGGATCTTCCGTTTTCGATTATCTAATAAATCACTTAATGAAAGTAGATTATCTTTCCATTCATCTCAAAACTTACATGATCCCTTCCCGAACCAAACATGAATTTTTCGATTCATTTGGCTCTCACACTCAATTACTTCAACTTTTTAAGTATGGGGGCAATTCCCATATCTTTTTTTTTAATGTAATGAGCCTATCCTCTACCTCTCTTCTCTATTCATATTCCAAGATGTCGCGACTAATCACTAATCCAAGACCAGAATATTTTGAGGACTCTTCTGACGGAACAAAACAAAAATATTGAATTGTCAGCAAAGTTGTTTCTTTTTTTCGTCAAATCCAAAGAATTCTTCTTACTTTATATTATACACAGGTCACCGATTCAGCATAAAAAGCGGTTGATTGAAATATTTCAAATATTTTGCATTCCAATAAAAGAAAAGGCTCAAATAATTTTATCGACATGAGTGTTTTATATCGAAAAAAAAACAAATTCCAATTATTCATTTTGCAAACATTTCTATTCTATATTAATATAGTAGTAGAAAGAGTACCATGCTGCGTCTGGACTTCAAACAGTTTGGTTTAGCTTTAACCATGTTAATGACCCCACACTATTGGTTTGGTTGATAGAGAATCAAAGTGGATTTACCAATGAATCACGAAATGCTATGGTTCTTAAATATGATTTGAAATTGATTCAGAAGTAATTCGCGGAATCGTGCACCTTTTTCGATCTAGTTATCTAGTTATAATGAAAAAAAGTACAGCTGGTTGGATCCAGCCTATTCTTGAAATAAACAACTCGCACGCACTCCCTTTCCAAAAAAGATCAATACACCAAGGACTACACTTAGATTTATTGGATTTGTTGCTAAAATATCGGTATTAAACCCGAAACTCCCGGCAAATGACCAGCGAACCAAGGAAACGAAAGAATCGGTTATATTTTTCATATTATCTCCTCTTTTAGATAGACTAAAAAAAAATACGGAATTTGCATATTTATAGGATTAAACAAAGGGATTCGCAAATAAAAGCGCTAATGCTACAACCAGTCCATAAATTGTTAAAGCTTCCATAAAAGCCAGACTAAGCAATAAAGTACCTCGTATTTTTCCCTCCGCCTCGGGTTGTCTCGCGATACCTTCTACAGCTTGACCCGCAGCAGTACCTTGACCTACTCCAGGTCCAATAGAAGCAAGCCCGACGGCCAACCCAGCGGCAATAACAGAAGCGGCAGAAATCAGTGGATTCATGATAAGTTCCTCGCACTAAAATAAAGAAATAGTTAATGATACAATCGTCCAATGAATTATGACTTAATTATTCGATCGCTAAGATTCATCCAGTCGAAATAACTAAGAACTCGGAATTGAAGTAATAATAATATTAGTATTAAACCATAAAAGCTACTTCGATATCTCTTTTTTAGTTCCGATCCACAGGATTTTTGTGAATCCATACGACTTTTGTTCTTCCATTTCTTCTTTCCAAACTCTTTTTTAATTCTTCGTTCGTTAGTTTTCTTTATTTCATCGCTTTATTCATTCACATTCAATTCACAGGCAAAGACGAAACCGAAGAATCTCTATTGGAATCTCTATCTAAGCTCACAATAGTAGGGCGGATTAGATATATCTTTAGTTGATATATAACTATCAATATCTAATATCATATATACATGTCTTTCTTCCATAACGTAAACCAACTATTCATATCTTCATATCTTAGATTCAAGCTATTCGTATCTTAAAGTCAATCGTATTCTAGAATCATTCTTGGAACCATACACAAGAGTTGGCTTAGAGTCATTAGATCCCATATACCAAATTCTGTTCCCCTCTCCCAATCAACCCATTTTTTATGAATCTCGTTTGGCGAATCATTGCATAGAAATAAACATAAGTATTTTATTCCGGTAAGGTCATTCACTTTAATTATTTATTTATTAATATTTTCTTTCGGTCAATCGTTGAATTGAATAAAATCAACTGAAATGGGAATCATTCTAGAAAGCATCTTTCTTTTTCTTTTTTTTTTAATCACACACCGTGTAAATTGTGATACGATACTATAAGAATTTTTATATTAAGAATTTTTATTCAAATAATGACTCCTTATATTTGAATTGAATGAACAAAACAATAGAACGATAATATTCATTGGCAGGAGTATGATATAATAAAGCCAAACATGAATTTTAGGAAAAAGATCTTTTTGATCTCTTTCCTTTTTTACAATTCCCCAATATCTGAATTTTTTTTCTATGACTCTTGGTCGTATATCCCGTATTTGTCTATTTCTATTTGTATATTGATGTTTCCTAAGTGGATTATCTTTAGTTACGCATACACTGCGTTATTCTAAGCTAAAAAAAAAAAGAGACTATTTCGAAAACTAGTCAATGATGGCCCTCCATAGATTCGCCTATATAAGCCGCCGCTAAAGTTGCAAAAATAAGAGCTTGAATACCGCTTGTAAATAATCCAAGGAACATCACAGGTATAGGAACCACTAAAGGTACTAAAGAAACAAGAACAACAACTACTAATTCATCAGCTAATATATTCCCGAAAAGTCGAAAGCTAAGTGATAAAGGTTTTGTGAAATCTTCTAAAATGTTAATGGGTAAAAGAATTGGAGTCGGTTGAATGTATTTACTGAAATAACCTAATCCCTTTTTAGAAAGACCTGCATAGAAATATGCTACTGACGTGAGCAAGGCTAAAGCGACGGTAGTATTGATATCATTCGTAGGTGCAGCTAACTCCCCATGGGGTAACTGTATTATTTTCCAAGGTAAAAGAGCACCGGACCAATTCGAAACAAAAATAAATAGAAACATAGTTCCAATAAAGGGAACCCATGGACCATATTCTTCTCCAATCTGAGTTTTGCTCACGTCTCGAATAAATTCAAGGACATATTCGAAGAAATTTTGACCGGCAGTCGGAATAGTTTGTGGATTCCGAACAGCTATAAGGGCTGAACCTAATAAGATAGCAATTACAACCCAAGAAGTAATAAGTACTTGGGCATGGACTTGTAAACCTCCTATTTGCCAATAGAAATGTTGGCCTACTTCCACACCGGATATATCGTATAACCCTTTTAGTGTGTTACTGGAACATGATATAACATTCATATTGCCCTCTAACAGAAATAGAACTTTAAAAAGAATTATTTTGATTCAACCCTCTCCCTTTCGACTTGTATACTTTAATTAGAATTATCCGTTTTGAATACCCGCTAATCACACAATATCCACAGTTTTTTTGAATTTCTTTTCTTTTATGCGATTCAAGAAGAGTAACCGATTCCAAAATCCAAAAATCCATGTAGTTACCAAAAAAATTTATTTATCTTATTATTAATCAAGGATTTCGTATATAGCTAGAACGACCCTCACAAATTGCAAATACAAATTTATTAAGAATTAATCGGATTGAAGCTATAGCCGTTTGCTGGAATCGAAATATCTGCGAGATCGGGGTCACAATTTGTATCGATTAAACAAATTGTTGGAATTCCAAAAGCGATACATTCTCGAAGAGCCGTATATTCTTCTTGCTGATCAACGATGATTACAATATCCGGTACCCCCGTCATATATTGAATCCCGCCCGGATACGTTTGCAAGCGTGATAATTGTCTCTTCAGGATAGCTGCATCTCTTTTTGGAAGACGGTTGAGTCTCCCCGTCTTTTGTTCCGCTCTCAAATCCCTGAACTTATGAAGTCTCGTTTCTGTAGTGGACCGATTCGTTAACATACCACCGAGCCTTTTTTTTTTATTAATAGAATATAATGACATATAATGACACCGGGTTCTTATTGCAGCTCGTGCTACTAAATCCGCTGCTTTATAACAAGCTTCTGATAAAAAACGAGCAGTTCTTGTCAGATTTGTAATATGAATACCTTTATGTTTTGCTGAGATATAAGGTGACATTCTAGGATTCCATTTCCTAGTACCATGACCAAAAGGAATTCCTGCTTCCATCATCTCTTCAAAATTGATATTCCACTATCTTCTTGCCATTTCTCCCCATACTTCCTCTTTTTTTTTATCAAAAAAAGATTTGATAAAAAAAAGAGACGAGGTGCCCTGAAATAAATAATTGTTCCAATGGAACCTTCTCTTCTACCAGAGATTGGCCATTGATACACAATCCAGGCCATTCATTACTTTCTATTCGTTATTATCTTTCTTTTCTTACTATTAAGAAATCAAAGGATCAAAAATAGTTAAGAGAATCCGCTCCTTAGGACTCATTAAATCTTCTAAATGATTGTTCTGATGTATCATGTAAAGTCTTTGAAATGCAAAAGTCTAATAATTCTCTGTGGTGTAAGAAAATATCTATAACCCCCCCCCCCGAATAAATTCTTTTTTTTGTTTTCAAAAGAATATTGTTATGCTGCCGTGAACAGTGCACTAATGCTTTGAATCCGGTACCAACGGGTATCATCCCCCCTAGAACAACGTTCTCTTTCAGGCCTTTCAACCAGTCGATACGACCCCGGAGAGCTGCTTTTGCTAAAACCCGAGCGGTTTCTTGAAAACTTGCTTCAGATATAAAACTTTGAGTATTCAGAGATGCTCTCGTTATTCCCAATAATATAGCTCGATAACAGATCGCTTCTTCCAAAGCACGCCCCGTTCGCTCCGCTCGTAACAATCCAATAAGTTCGCCGGGTAAAAAAATATTAGACATTCCATCTTCTGAAACCAACACTTTTGATGTTATTTGACGTACAATAATTTCGATATGTCTATTATGGATTTTGACCCCCTGGGATCGATAAACCTTTTGGATCTTATTAACCAAAGAGATACGACTTTGCACTATAGTTAGCTCAGCACCAATTAAGAATCCCCAAGGAATCCCAAGAATTCTTGTTATACGCGCGTTCCAACCCTCAACTCTTTTTTCTAGGTTCATCGATATTGAATCAATCGAACGCACTTCTAACACTTGTTCTACTTTTGGAAGACCCTGCGTTATATCACCAGATCTTGATTTTTCATATATAAATGTAATTAATGTATCTCCTTCATAAAGGATTTCTCCATAATGCCCATGAACAGTTGCTCCTGGAGTAGCCAAATAAGGCTTAGCTGATCTTATTACTACAGAGCCAGCTTGAACAATTAAAACTTGACCTGATTTGAGGTGTGGTCCATTTGTGGCTATACATATATTTTCACAAATAAACTGCCCAAGACTCATTATTGTGGACGTTTCCTCACAATAATTATGATGGATAAAATCCCAATTCAAATTAAATGGATTCAAAACAATCTTACTGTCTGGATCAGGATTATAAATTTTCTCGTTTTCATCCATTAAATAAAATTTACGTACTTGAAAAGTCTGTTTTAAATTATCAAGTTTCAAATAGTTAGTTACCGAAATCGGATTATAAGGTATTAAATAGTAAAATGAATAAAAATTCGCAATTTGAAGGACTGTTCCTAAGGGTCCCAACGAATTCCTAATTGGAATTAGAGGATCTTTTTGAATGTGAATTGATTGCTTTATCACATTATGATATTTGATATCGTTGAATGGACCCATTCGAAAACAATTAGATGATGACAAAATTATCAAAGATTGGCATTCCTTATTTCTATTCAACAAGGTATGAATAGTTCCTTGATTTTGTCTAAGTGATTGTTGAACCCTTGCCTTGAAATAAATGGAGTAAAAAGGATTTCTATTGGTGCGATCTGGACCATTATCAGAGATCAATTCTGGACTTGACGGAGCATTCCTTTTTCTGATATACAAAATATGGGATTGCACTAAGTCGATTCTTAGGAAATCTCGAATCATACCATTTGTACTTACTTCAACAAAGGAAGCACAGACCTCTTCGACGGAAGAACTTTTTTTGTCTTGGTCCCAATTCAAGACTAAACAAGTTCGAACTAATTGAATACTTGTGTCAGAAATACCCCGAAAGGGTTTGCCCTTTCCATAAAGGATATAATTGACAACTCGAAGGTGCATATTATCCTTTTCCCGCAGCAGATCCTGGGGGAAGAGTGTTGCTAAATTGATACCGTTCGCTATTTCATATGTGACTACGGGTCGAACCAAAACAAAATGCTTTTTCTTGGTAGGTGTGATCCGTTGGACATAGATCCATTTTTTCAATTTTTTTGATTCCCGGGTGGATTCCTTAAGTTCTTTTTTTCCCGTTTCCGGCGGTATCAAGATGCCACTGTGTCGGGATATCTTATCCGTTTCCCCAGGAAAATGGATATCCCCAGAAAAAATTTGGAGTTCAATCTTTTTTTTTTTTTTCTCCACTCGGACCAATCCGCCCACTTGGCTTCTTCTATTTAAAGCGATTCGGGTATCTACTCCAATGATACTATTATTCCGTACCATTACGTAAGAAGATTCGGGTAAAATATGCACTTCCTCGGGAATGAAAAAAAAGCGATCAATTTTCATTTGAAATTTTGGCTTAATTTTTTTGACTCCTCGATACTCAATCAAGCCCTCTTTTTTGACGATTGAATGCGCCCCTATAGTCCCATATTTAGTAATTCCTGAATTCTTTCTTCTGTATCGAGGATCATCAAAATAAGCAAGAATACCATTTTTACGGAAAATGCCCTTTATGGGTATTTCAATCGAGATACCTGAATGGGGCATTAGTTCTTTCTCTTGTTCTTGAATGGATTGGAACGGAATGCAAAATTGATTTCTTCGCCTTTTTGCCAATAAATCAGAATTCTTGTGGAGAATTGCAGGATGTATGAGATTACAATGACCAATACCTATGATTCGATTAAATCCCGAATAATCAAAAATATCATCTTCTTTTTTATCAGAAAAATCTGACCTAACTAATTGGTGTCTCACTTGATCATTATTCACTGAGAGGCTAGAAATATATCTTCGTTCGACAGAATGAGAATGGATGTTCAGTTGATCTTGATCCTTGTGGAGTGAAAAAGAAACTACACCGGATCTGCACGAACCTCCTGATAATATCCATAAATGACTTGTTTTTGGTAAGAGCCGGACATTACTATATTGAAATTCGGGTGCATGGTACACGTCG